TTGACCGGTCGAAAGTTTTAGTAGTAAGTCCAGGGCCAAATATATGGATTATTATAAATATGCGTATATATACGCGCAAGATACACGTGGGGTTAGTTAAAAGTATAAGCAGTAAGTCCAGGGCCAAATAATGGGTTAGCTAAAAGTTTTAGCAGTAAGTCCAGGGCCAAATATATGGATTATTATAAATATGCGCACTTATATATGCAGGGCCAAATAATGGGTTAGCTAAAAGTTTTAGCAGTAAGTCCAGGGCCAAATATATGGATTATTATAAATATGTGCACTTATATATGCAGGGCCAAATAATGGGTTAGCTAAAAGTTTTAGCAGTAAGTCCAGGGCCAAATATATGGATTATTATAAATATGTGCACTTATATATGCAGGGCCAAATAATGGGTTAGCTAAAAGTTTTAGCAGTAAGTCCAGGGCCAAATATGTGGATTATTATGAATATGCGCACTTGCACACGCAGGGGGTATAAATAGGGCTAGCTAAAAATATTAGCAGTAAATTTAGAACTGGGTGTGTGGGTGGGTATGAGGGGGGGGGCGGCCTTAGTCCCGTAAATAGGCAGAGAATCGCAAGCTTAAGACTCCGGTTTAGGGGTTTGACGGAAGCAGTCTTTTTCGTGCGAGCTTATTTACGGGGGGTAAGGGGGGTTTACCGCCAAAAAATTTTGGGTTAAAGAGTAAATTCAGTACCCCCGGGCGGAATAGAGGATAAAGTTGGTGAATGCAAGGTATAGTAAGAATTGCTATGTCCATCTAGCATGCATTTAAGGGTAGCATTTAAGGGGGATGGTGATCCTGGACCAAAGCAATTCGATGACCCTTCCAGATAAGAATGTGTTTCACCATTGCTGATGGTGATGAAATCCCCCCCCTATAAAAACTACCAAATGCGATCCACTTCAGTTAGGTGGCATCATGGGTATAATAGGAACAAACGCATAAAGAGAGAGGCCTCGTGAAGATCAATTGCTGCTACTCTACGAGTAGGGTCCATAGATTCGGTACCGCCCGAGGCCTCGTGAAAATCAACTGTAAATAGTCTACAACTGATGTCCGGGAATTTAAGATCACCGAACACCTGACCACAGTTAGGCTTCATCATGGGTATAAAAGTTATTAAGCATGAGTCAGTTAATACTAAATAGATATGAATATATCGAGTGATGTTTGTGATAAAGGGGTCTAAAATAATATTCATGTGATAATTATAATAATGCTCTTTTTGAATAATATGTGTATAAACAAATATAAGTTAATTAAGCGAGTGTGTTTTAAATGATATTCGTACGGTAATTATAAAAATGCTCTATTTACAGGTTATGGATATTAAGCGAGCATGATAATTAAACAATAGTTAATTATTATTGATATTCGTAAGGTAATTATAAGAATGCTCTATTTACATAGTGTGTATTAAAGCATGTAATAAATTAGGTAAATGATATTCGTAAGGTAATTATAAGAATGCTCTATTTACATAGCATGTATTATAAACATATCATAAATTAGTTGAGAATGATATTCGTGAGGTAATTATAAGAATGCTCTATTTACATAGTATGTATTTTAAGCATATGATAAGTTACTTAAGCAGTAATTAGCTAAGAATGATATTCGTGAGGTAATTATAAGAATGCTCTATTTACATAGTATGTATTTTAAGCATATTATAAGTTACTTAAGCAGTAATTAGCTAAGAATGATATTCGTGAGGTAATTATAAGAATGCTCTATTTACATAGTATGTATTTTAAGCATATTATAAGTTACTTAAGCAGTAATTAGCTAAGAATGATATTCGTGAGGTAATTATAAGAATGCTCTATTTACATAGTATGTATTTTAAGCATATTATAAGTTACTTAAGCAGTAATTAGCTAAGAATGATATTCGTGAGGTAATTATAAGAATGCTCTATTTACATAGTATGTATTTTAAGCATATTATAAGTTACTTAAGCAGTAATTAGCTAAGAATGATATTCGTGAGGTAATTATAAGAATGCTTTACTTACATAGTCGAAATGTAGTTTAATTAGAGAACGTTGGCTTTGGGGGTCATCGGTAGGGGTTCAAGTCCTCTTGTTTCGATTCTAGGCACTGCCAAAAATAAAAGTCTAAGGAGGGAATTACTCCTCAATCTTCGGTTTACAAGACCGGTGCTTTGTCTTAAGCTACGTAGACTATCAGTTAAGAAGTTTATTTTCGAGAAGGCCTGTGGCAGGGATTATGGCTAGGAAGATAAGGAAGTATAGGACTGAGGCTACTTGTCCGATCATGATGTAGGGGTCTTCGACTGGTTGGCCTCCAATTCATGTAAGAATTAAGGTGTCAGCTACTAGGGCTCAGAACAGGGTTTGTGTTAGAGGCCGGAACATAAGGCTTCGTTGTTTGGCAGTGTGTAGGATTGGTATTAAGGCGAGGATGAGGATGGAGAATACTAGGGCTAGTACTCCGCCTAGTTTGTTTGGGATGGATCGTAGGATGGCGTAGGCAAATAGGAAGTACCATTCAGGCTTGATGTGGGGGGGTGTAACTAGTGGGTTGGCGGGGGTGAAGTTTTCTGGGTCTCCTAGGAGGTTGGGTGAGAATATAGCTAGTATAGCTAGGGCTGTGAGTATAATTAAGAATCCTAGCAAGTCTTTGTAGGAGAAGTATGGGTGGAATTGAACTTTGTCCGGGTTGGAGTTGAGGCCTGTAGGGTTGTTTGATCCTGTTTGGTGTAGAAATAGTAGGTGGAGAATGCTTGCGCCTGCAATTGCGAAAGGTAGGAGGAAGTGGAAGGCAAAGAATCGTGTTAAGGTGGCATTGTCTACAGAGAAGCCGCCTCAGATTCATTGTACTAGGGTGTTGCCTATGTATGGTACGGCGGAGAGAAGGTTGGTGATGACTGTTGCGCCTCAGAAGGATATTTGTCCTCATGGGAGGACATAACCGACGAAAGCGGTCGCTATAACTAGGAAGAGTAGGATTACTCCTACATTTCATGTTTCTTTGTACATAAAAGATCCGTAGTATATGCCTCGTCCGATGTGAAGGTAGATGCAGATAAAGAAGAAGGAGGCGCCATTAGCATGTAGGTTACGAATAAGTCAGCCGTAATTTACGTCACGGCAGATATGGGCTACCGAGGAGAAGGCTATGGAGGTGTCGGCTGTATAGTGTATAGCGAGGAAGAGGCCTGTAAGGATCTGGGCGATTAGGCATACTCCTAGTAGAGAGCCAAAGTTTCAAAGGTAGGAGATGTTGGAGGGGGCCGGGAGGTCGATAAATGAGTTATTAATAATTTTAATAAGAGGGTGAGATTTGCGGAGGTTGGGTGCCATTAGTTTCTATAGTTGAAAGACAACGGTGGTTTTTCAGATCATTGGTCTTGGTTAGAGTCCTAGTAGAAATTATGAATTATATTATTTCTTTATTTTTAGTTGGTTTAGTGTTAGGGTTAGTTGCTGTTGCGTCTAATCCTTCTCCTTATTATGCGGCATTGGGGTTAGTTGCGTCTTCAGCTGCGGGGTGTTGTATCATTGTTGGTGTGGGGTCTTCGTTTCTGTCTTTAGTCTTATTTTTGATCTATCTGGGGGGAATGTTGGTAGTATTTGCTTACTCTGCGGCTTTGACTGCGGAGCCGTATCCTGAGGCTTGGGGGAGTGGTTCAGTATTAGTTTATGTGGGGGTGTATATTGGGTGTGTGGTAGGTGGGTTGTATTATGTTGGGGGGTTAAATTCTGGGGGATCTATGTTTGATGGGGGAAATGGTATTGTGGTTGGAGATTGGGCTGGAGTGTCTCTTATGTATTCTTGGGGGGGCTTGATGCTGTTTGCTGGGGGGTGGGTGTTGTTATTAACTTTGTTTGTGGTACTAGAGCTTACTCGTGGTTATTCTCGGGGGTCGTTGCGAGCAGTTAGATGAGAAGGATAGCAGTGAAGGTAGTTAGTAAGAATAGGGTGAGGTACGTTTTAATTAGTCCTTGTTGAATGTTTGTAGTGGCTTTGATCATTGGCAGTTGTTGGTCAATGAGGCCTTGTGGTCCGGCTTTTTCATATCAAGCTAAGTCAACAAGGTGGGTAGCAATTTCTTGTCCTGCGCCTAGGTTTAGTTTAGGGGTCAGGCGGTGAATGATTTGTGGGTAGAATCCTAGTAAGTTCGAGAAGGTGTGGGCTATTGAAGTGCCGTTTTGTTTATGGGTTAGCTTGGATATGTCGATGGCAATGATTAGTCCTGTGGCAGTTACTATGAGGGCTGAGAGTTTAGCTGTAAGGGGTATGGTTAGAATTGGGGTTTTTAGGGGTAGTGTATTAGAGGTAATAATTAGGCCGCTTAGAATACTTCCTCAGGCAAGTCGTTTGATGGGGTTGGTGAGTGACGGGTTGTTTTCGTTGATGGGGGATAAGGTAGGGAATCGAGGAAAGTTTATAGATGAGAAGAAAATTATGCGGAAACTGTAGATGGCTGTGAAAGATGTGGCTAGTAGAGTTATAGTTAGGGCTCAGGAGTTGACGGAGGATGTGTTTATAGCTTCAATGATTGCGTCCTTGGAGAAGAATCCAGCGAGGAAGGGGGTTCCGGTTAGGGCTAGGCTGCCGATGGTTAAACAGGTTGTTGTGATTGGTAAGGCATTTTGGAGTCCGCCTATTTTGCGGATGTCTTGTTCGTCGTTAAGGCTATGAATAATCGATCCCGAGCATAAGAAGAGCATGGCTTTGAAGAAGGCGTGGGTGCAGATATGGAGAAAGGCAAGTTGGGGGCAATTTAGTCCGATAGTAACTATTATTAGGCCTAGTTGGCTGGAGGTAGAAAAAGCAACGATTTTTTTAATGTCATTTTGGGTCAGGGCACATGCTGCTGTGAATAGTGTGGTTAGGGCCCCTAGGCATAGGCAGAGGGTAAGGGCAATTTGATTATTTTCTATTAGCGGGTGGATGCGAATAAGGAGGAAGATACCTGCTACTACTATAGTGCTTGAGTGAAGTAGGGCTGAGACTGGTGTTGGGCCTTCTATGGCAGCCGGGAGTCAGGGGTGTAAGCCAAATTGAGCAGACTTACCCATAGCGGCTAGGATAAAGCCTAGAAGGGGAATGGTAAGGTTTGTATCTTGGAGCATTAAGAGTTGGTGTAATTCTCATGAATTTAGGTTTATTGATAGTCAGGCTATACTTAGAATTAGTCCGATGTCTCCTACGCGGTTGTAGATAACTGCTTGAAGGGCGGCAGTATTGGCATCTGCTCGGGCATATCATCATCCGATGAGGAGGAAGGATATGATTCCTACACCTTCTCAGCCGATAAAGAGTTGAAATATGTTGTTGGCTGTAACTAGAATTATTATAGCAATGAGGAAAATTAGAAGATATTTGAAAAAGCGGTTAATTAAGGGGTCTGAGGCTATGTATCATAGGGCAAACTCGAGAATTGATCATGTAACAAATAAGGCAGTGGGGATAAATATAATAGAGTAACTATCAAATTTAAAGCTTATGTTAATGTCGAATGTGTTAATATTTATTCATGATCAGCTTGTGGTAACGGATTCTGTGCCTTGGTCTAAGAAGATTATCAGGGGGAAAAGGCTAATGAAGAAGGCAGTTTTTACTGATGTTTTAATCATGGGGCTGCCTGAGTTAAAGGTTTTAAAGAGGGTTGTTATGACGGGGAGAAATAGGGTTAGAATTGTAAGGAGAAAAGTAGAGTTATAGATAAGGGGAAGATTCATAGCTTCTACTTGGAGTTGCACCAAGAGGCTTTGGTTCCTAAGACCAACGGATAGACTGTTCTCCTTTAGAAGCTAAGTGAGCCGCGGAATTGAACCTCGGTAGCAAGTAATTAGCAGTTCTTGGTAGCCCAGTCTCTCTTGGTGGGCAAGAAGGTTTTAACTTCTAATTCTAGAATCACAATCTAGTGTTTTATTAAACTATGCTCACATGAAAAGGTCCCTCAGATGATATGGGGGGCTCCTATTAGGGGGATGATGGGTAAAATGTGGAGGGCGATGAGTGTGTGCTCTCGAGTGTGTGAGGGGTAAATGGTTGTGAGATGTTGGGGTGTTAGTCCTCGTTGTGTTATAAGGAATATATATAGGGAGTAGCAAGCAGTGAGGAGGGTGCCCAGGCCTGTGAGAACCAGGGATCAGTTTGATCAATTAAATATAGCAGTTATAATGGTAATCTCCCCCATGAGGTTGGGGGAGGGGGGGAGAGCCATATTAGCGAGGTTTGCTAGAAGTCATCATGAGCCTATCAGTGGTAATACTGTTTGTATCCCTCGGGAGAGGAGTAGTGCTCGGCTGTGGGTTCGTTCGTAGTTGGTGTTGGCTAGGCAAAATAGAGCGGATGAGATTAGTCCATGTGCAATTATTAGAACAATAGCTCCTGAAAAACTTCAGGGGGTTTGAATAAGTGCAGCGGCAATGACTAGTCCTATGTGGCTGACAGATGAGTATGCAATTATGGATTTAAGGTCTGTCTGGCGTAAGCAGATGGAGCTAGTTATAATAATCCCTCAGAGGGCGAGACCAATAAAGGGGTAAGCTAGGTTTATTATAGAGGGTGCGAGAACTACTGAAATGCGTATAATTCCATACCCTCCTAGTTTAAGAAGAATGGCAGCTAATACTATTGAGCCTGCTACGGGGGCTTCTACGTGAGCCTTAGGAAGTCAGAGGTGAGCTCCGTATAGAGGTATTTTAACTATAAATGCGACTAGGCATCCGAGTCATCATATATTGTCTGCTCATGTTTGGTAGGTGGGGGGGTTGTTTAGGGTAAGGAGGGTAACTGAGAGGGTTCCTGAGGATTTTTGGAGGAGGAGGAGAGCCACGAGCAGGGGTAAAGAGCCGGCTAGGGTGTAGAATAGGAAGTATGTTCCTGCGTTTAGGCGCTCAGCTTGGTTGCCTCATCGGGTGATGAGCATTAGGGTGGGGATGAGGGTTATTTCAAAGGTTACATAGAATAGGATGAGTTCTGTAGCGCCGAAGGCTACAATTAAGGCAATCTGGAGGGAGATAAGGGTTGAAATATATGTTCGTTGGCGTTGAGGGGGCTCATTTAGGAGGTGGTTGCGACTGGCAATAATTATTAGGGGTAGTAGTCAGCATGAGAGTACAAGCAGAGGGGAAGATAGGGTGTCTACAGCTAATATAGAGCCGGTGAAGTGGTTGGATTCTGATGGGTTAAGGAGTCATAGGAGGCTTATAGCTGCAATTATAAGGCTTTGGGCTGTGGAGGAGGTTCAGATTAGTTTTGAGGGGGTGAGTCATAGGGCTGGAATAAGCATGAGAGAGGGGATGAGAATTTTTAGCATTGTAGAAGGTTTAGGTTATGAAGTTTGTCTGCGCCGTGTGTCCGAGTGGCAGCTACTAGGAGAGCTAGGCCTGTGCTGGCTTCACAGGCGGAGAATGTTAGTATAAGCATGGGAGTAAGGGAGAGGGATAGGGACAGAGTTTGTATTGGTCAGATAGAGATGCCCACGTACAGGGAAAGTATTATGCCTTCTAAGCATAGAAGAGCAGAGAGTAGGTGGGTTCGGTGGAAGGCGAGGCCTGTCAACCCCAAGAAAAAGGCGGAGCAGAAGCTAAAGTGTGAAAGTGTCATAGAGTGGTAGAGGGTTTAAACCAGTATTTACTAAGTCGAAATTAGTTGTCTTGATTAGACTAACCGCTCATTCTGCCCATTCGAGGCCTCCCTGGGTTCATTCATATACTAGGCCTAGGGTTAATAGGGATAAAATAATTAGGGCCCAAGTAGTTGTTACAGTTGGGTATTCTAGCTGAACTGCCCAAGGTGCTGGGAGGAGAAGGGCGATTTCTAAGTCGAATAAAAGAAAGAGGATGGCAATCAGGAAAAATCGTATGGAGAAAGGTAGACGTGCAGATCCTAGGGGGTCAAAACCGCATTCGTAAGGAGAGACTTTTTCTGTGTCCGGGTTAGTTTGAGGCAGTCAAAATGTAATAATAGCGAGGATAGCAGAGATTGTTGTTGCAGTTAGTAGAATTATGGATAGCATTATTTTCTCCTGGAGTTTAACCAAGGCCTTGTGATTGGAAGTCACTTGTACTAAGTTGGTACTAAGAAAATATGAGCCTCATCAGTAGATTGATACGTAAAGGAATAATCATACGACATCTACGAAGTGTCAGTATCAGGCTGCTGCTTCGATGCCGAAATGGTGTTGGGAGGTAAAGTGGAACTGTGCTTGACGAAGGAGGCAGACTGCTAAGAATAGGGAGCCAATAATTACGTGAAGTCCGTGAAATCCTGTGGCAACAAAAAATGTAGAGCCGTAAACTCCATCTGCAATTGTAAATGGGGCTTCGTAGTATTCTATGGCTTGAAGGGCTGTAAAATAAAGCCCTAGAATGATCGTTAGGGCTAAGGATTGAATGGCTTCTTTACGGTCGCCTTGCATAATGCTGTGGTGGGCTCATGTTACAGTTACCCCTGAGGCAAGTAGTACAGCTGTATTTAGAAGAGGCACTTCAAATGGGTTTAGTGGGATAATGCCTGTGGGAGGTCAACATTCTCCTAGTTCAGGTGTGGGAGCTAGACTTGAGTTATAAAAGGCTCAGAAGAAGCCAATAAAAAAGAATACCTCAGAGGTGATAAATAGGATTATACCATAACGAAGGCCCTTTTGAACAGGAGGGGTATGGTGTCCTTGGAATGTCCCTTCTCGGATTACGTCTCGTCATCATTGAAGTATCGTTAGAAGTATGGTGATTAGTCCGAGGGTAAGGAGGATGATGGATTCAAAGTGGAATCATATTGCTAGGCCTGAGGTAAGAAGAAGTGCGGCTACTGCTCCTGTAAGGGGTCAGGGGCTGGGGTCAACTATGTGATAAGCGTGTGCTTGGTGTGCCATTAGACGTTTTCTTGTAGGTACAGGCTAAGTAGGAGAACAAATACGTAGGCTTGGATTATAGCAACTGCTACTTCAAGAAGGGTAAGAAGAAGGAGGACGATTGAGGTTACTAGAGAGATGGAGGGTATGAGGGGGAGGAGGACAAATGCTGCTGTTGCGATAAGTTGAATTAGTAGGTGTCCGGCTGTTAAATTAGCGGTGAGTCGAACGCCTAAGGCGATTGGGCGGATAAATAGGCTGATTGTTTCGATGATGATAGGAACTGGGATGAGGGGACCTGGGGTGCCTTCTGGGAGAAGGTGTCCCAGTGCTGCTGTAGGCTGATTACGTAGGCCAATAATTACGGTGGCAAGTCAGAGGGGGACAGCGAGGCCTATGTTTAAAGAGAGTTGGGTGGTGGGGGTGAAGGTATATGGTAGGAGCCCCAGGAGGTTAATTGTTATAAGGAAGACCATTAGGGAGGCTAGCATCATGGCTCATTTGTGGCCGTTGAGGTTGATTGGTAAGAAAATTTGTTTAGTAAAGTTATTGATGAATCATGCTTGAAGAGTGAGGATGCGGTTGTTTAGTCATCGGTTGGAGGGTGTTGGGAATAGTAGTCAGGGGGTTAGTATGGCTACTGCAATTAGGGGGATGCCTAGGAGTGAGGGGCTCATAAATTGGTCAAAGAAACTTAGGTTCATGGTCAGGTTCAGGGGGCGGGTTTAGGTTTACTTGAGTTTTGTGTTGTGGGTTCATTAAAGCTTTGATGGCTGGTAATTTTGGGGGGCAAGATAGTTAAGATAACTAATCATGAGAAGAGAAGAATAGCAAATCAGGGGCTTGGGTTAAGCTGTGGCATTTCACTAAGGGTGGTCGGGGGTCACCAATCTACAGCTTAAAAGGCTGTCGCTTGCTCCCTGTAAGCTTCTTAGTGAGGCATCTAGTATTGATGATGATCAGTCTTCGAAGGTTTTTAGTGGTACTGCTTCGACTACAATAGGTATGAAGCTATGGTTGGCTCCACAGATTTCAGAGCATTGGCCATAGAATAGGCCTGGACGGGAGGCAATGAAAGATGTTTGATTAAGGCGTCCTGGGATTGCGTCTGTTTTAAGTCCTAGGGCTGGGACGGCTCAGGAGTGTAGAACATCTTCAGCTGTGATGAGTATGCGTGTGGGGGATTCCATAGGGACTACCATGCGGTTGTCAACTTCTAAAAGCCGAAATTGTCCTGGGGTAAGGTCTTGGGTTGGAATTATATAGGAGTCGAAGGCTAAGTCTTCGTAGTTAGTGAATTCGTAGCTTCAGTATCACTGATGGCCAATAGCTTTTACTGTTAAGTGGGGGTCGCTAATTTCGTCTATTAAGTACAGGATCCGAAGGGAGGGCAGGGCAATGACAATAAGGATAATAGCTGGTATAATTGTTCAGACTATCTCGATCTCTTGGGCGTCTATGGCATTAGTGTTAGTGAGTTTAGTAGTTATTATGATTGTGATAATATACAGTCCTAAGGTGCTAATGAGGAAAACTGCTATGAGGGCATGATCGTGAAAATGTAGTAATTCTTCTATAATCGGGGATGCTGCGTCTTGAAAACCAAGTTGTGATGGGTGTGCCATGTTAAGGTGTGCGGGGGTTTCGCCTGCGACTCTGCCTTGACAAGGCAGTATAATATTTTACTAACATCTCATAAGAAAATGACAGAGTGGTGATGTGGTTGACTTGAAATCAGCATATGGGGGTTCGATTCCCTCTTTTCTCGTTAGTGGCGTGGCATTTGGACAAATGCTGGTTCCTCAAATGTGTGATAAGGCGGTGGGCAGCCGTGAAGTCATTCTACGTTAGTTGCAGTGAGTTCTGTTAGAATAACTTCTCGTTTGGCTGAGAAAGCCTCTCAGATGATAAATATTATTATAATTACAGCTACAAGGGAGATCAGAGAGCCAATTGAAGAGACAGTGTTTCAGAGGGTGTATGCATCGGGGTAGTCGGAGTAGCGTCGTGGTATGCCCGCTAATCCAAGGAAGTGTTGGGGGAAGAAGGTGAGATTAACTCCAGCGAATATTACGCCAAAATGGACTTTTGTTCGAGTTTCATGGAGTGTGTAGCCGGTGAATAAGGGGAATCAGTGCACAAACCCTCCCATGATTGCAAATACTGCTCCTATAGAGAGGACATAGTGGAAGTGGGCTACGACGTAGTATGTGTCGTGGAGGACAATATCCAGCGAAGAGTTTGCTAGAACAATGCCAGTAAGGCCTCCCACAGTGAAAAGGAAAATAAAGCCTAGGGCTCATAGTATAGCTGCGTCTCATTTAATTGTGCCTCCGTGTATTGTAGCTAGTCAGCTAAATACCTTAACACCAGTGGGGATGGCAATAATTATTGTAGCTGAGGTAAAGTAGGCTCGTGTATCTACATTTAAGTCTACAGTGAATATGTGGTGTGCTCAGACGATGAAGCCTAGGAGGCCAATAGATATCATGGCTCAGACTATTCCTATGTACCCGAAAGGTTCTTTTTTTCCTGAGTAGTAGGTTACGATGTGGGAGATTATTCCGAAGCCCGGGAGGATGAGGATGTATACTTCTGGATGTCCGAAGAATCAGAATAGGTGTTGATAAAGGACTGGGTCTCCGCCTCCTGCAGGGTCAAAGAAGGTGGTATTAAGGTTGCGGTCTGTTAGGAGTATTGTGATGCCTGCGGCGAGCACTGGGAGAGAGAGAAGGAGAAGGATGGCGGTAATGAGGACCGATCATACGAACAGGGGGGTTTGGTATTGGGACATTGCCGGTGGTTTCATATTGATGGTGGTTGTAATAAAGTTGATGGCTCCCAAGATTGAGGAAACACCGGCCAAGTGTAGAGAGAAGATAGTTAGGTCTACTGAGGCCCCAGCGTGTGCTAAATTTCCTGCTAGAGGGGGGTAAACTGTCCACCCGGTCCCTGCGCCGGCTTCAACGCCTGAGGAGGCTAATAGGAGCAAGAATGATGGGGGGAGGAGTCAGAAGCTTATATTATTCATTCGGGGAAAGGCCATATCGGGGGCCCCGATTATTAAGGGCACTAGTCAGTTTCCAAACCCGCCAATCATAATAGGTATGACTATGAAGAAGATTATTACAAACGCATGGGCTGTAACAATTACGTTGTAGATCTGGTCATCGCCTAGAAGAGTTCCGGGTTGACTTAATTCAGCTCGGATTAGTAGACTTAGAGCAGTTCCCACTATTCCGGCTCAGGCACCAAATACTAGATAAAGGGTGCCAATATCTTTATGGTTAGTTGAAAAGAATCAGCGTGTGATTGCCACAGGTAAGTTGGCCGAGAGATAGGCGGCGGGTTGTAGCCCCGAAGACGGAGGTTAAAGTCCTCTTCTTACCAAGTCTCGTGGTGTAAGACACACAAGATTGCAAATCTTGAGTAGCGAGTGATACTCGCCGGGGCTTCTCCCGTCCCTTAGAAGACGGGAGAAGTAGAATGAAGCTCGCTGGATTGAGCGTTTAGCTGTTAACTAAAATGTCGCGGGGTCGTAGCCCGTCTTTCTAGGAAGGCCTTAGCTTAATAAAAGTATTTGAGTTGCATTCAAGTGATGTTGGATAGAGTCCTGCAGGCCTTAGCAGAAACTAGAAGATTTTAACTTCTACTTAGGGCTTTGAAGGCTCTTGGTCTAAATTAACCTAAGTTTCTAGACAGCTGATAAGATTAAAGGGGTGAGAGGGAGGATAAATAAGGCTAGGGAAGTTAGTAGTGGTAGGGCAAGTTTAGGGAAAGATGGGTTGAATCGTCAGAGGGGGGAGGAGGAGGATGTGTTAGGGGAGATAGTTAAGGTTATTGAGTAGGCAATTCGGAGGTAAAAAAATAGGCTTAGAAGGGCTGATAGTGCTATAATTGTTGCGATAGCGGGTATGTTTTGTTTTGTTAATTCTTGTAGGATAAGTCATTTGGGTATAAATCCTGATAGGGGGGGTAGGCCTCCGAGGGATAGAAGGGTGAGAACAGTAATGGCTGTTAGAGCAGGTATTTTAGGTCACATAGTGGTAAGTGAGTTAATGCTTGTGGTGGAGAGGGTTATTATTATAAGAAACAGTGTTGATGTCATGGTGATATATAGGATGAGGTTTAATGTTGTGAGAGTTGGGGAGATGGGGAGGATGGTTATTATTCAGCCTAGGTGGGCAATAGATGAGTAAGCTATGATTTTTCGTAATTGCGTTTGGTTTAATCCGCCTCATCCTCCAACTAAGGTGGAGATGATTCCGAATAAGAGTACAATGCTTATGTTTAGGTTGGAAGAAGATTGAATGATCAAGGTTAGTGGTGCTAGCTTTTGTCAGGTCGAAAGGATTAACCCTGTTTGTAGGGTGATCCCTTGGAGGACTTCTGGTAGTCAAAAGTGAAATGGGGCAACTCCTAGTTTTATTAGTAGTGCAATAGTAACTGATGTGGTAGATAGGGGGGATGTTAGATTTAGAATGTCTCAGGTCCCTGTGACTCAGGCATTATTAGTGGCAGCAAATAGGAGAAGAGCCGAGGCGGCGGCTTGGGTTAGAAAATATTTAATGCTTGCTTCTACGGCACGAGGGTGGTATTGTTTAGTTATCAGGGGGATAATAGCTAAGGTGTTAATTTCTAGTCCTACTCAGGCCAGGAATCAGTGGTAGCTAGAAAACACGGTAATTGTGCCTGTGGCTAGACTTGATAGAAGGATAAAAATTGTTAGAGGGCTCATGTAGTAGAGGAGGGGATCTAACCAACATGTTTGGGGTATGGGCCCAAAAGCTTATTTAGCTGACTTTACTAGGAAGTGGCATAGGGGGAATACGGAGGGTTTTGATCTCTCAGTCACAGGTTCAATTCCTGTTTTTCTAGGAAATGAGGGGGTTTGAACCCCTATTGTTTACTCTATCAAAGTAATCCCTAACTTTCGGGCACGTTTCCGTTACTGAGGGGGAAGGCCTATTGAAGCAATAGGGAGTGAGATATGTCATATTGTTAGGGCTAGTGTAATAGGGAGGAAGTTTTTTCATACTAAATGCATAAGTTGGTCGTAGCGAAATCGGGGGTAGGATGCTCGGATTCATAGGAATAACATAGATAGGAGTGAAGCTTTAATTATGATTGATGGAGTTGATCATCATGAGTTGTTTACAAAGGCCCCTAAGAAGAGAACTGCGGATATTGTGTTTATCATTAAGATGTTGGCATATTCGGCTAGAAAAAATAAAGCGAATGATCCGGCAGCGTATTCTACGTTGAATCCAGAAACTAGTTCGGATTCTCCTTCTGTCAGGTCAAAGGGGGCTCGATTGGTTTCTGCTAGGGTTGAGATGTACCATATAGCGGCTATTGGTCAGCCTGGTACCACTAGTCAAACTTGTTCTTGGGTTCAGTTAAAGTTGTAGAGAGTAAAGCCGCCTGTAAACATGATTAGGCATAATAGAATGAGGGCTAGAGTTACTTCATAGGAGATTGTTTGGGCAACGGCACGTAGTGCTCCAATAAGGGCATATTTTGAGTTAGAGGCTCAGCCTGATCCTAAGATGGAGTAAACGGTTAGGCTTGAGATTGCTAAGATAAATAAGACTCCTAGGTTAATGTCTGCTATAGAAAAAGGTATAGGGATGGGGGCTCAGATTGCTATGGCTAGGGTTAGGGCTATGATGGGGGCAAAAATAAACAGAGTTTGTGAGGCTGTTGCGGGGCGAACTGGTTCTTTGATAAATAGTTTTACGCCGTCTGCAATAGGTTGGAGTAGTCCAAGAGGGCCTACAATATTGGGGCCTTTTCGGAACTGTATGTAGCCTAAAACTTTTCGTTCTACCAGAGTCAGGAAAGCAACTGCTAAAAGAATTGGGACAATATATAGTAAGGGGTTAATTAGGTTTGTAACTAAAGTTATCATAGTTAGCGAGGGGATTTGAACCCCTGCTTAAAAGGGCTTAGGTCTTTTGCATAGCCAGGCTCTGCCACGCTAACAAGCCCTTATCTCGGGCTTAGTTGCAATTTTTGTCTTAGTTGAGCTGATTTCACTAAGGCTAAGTTAGGGCTTGCATTAGCATTGGCCAGGTTCTTTCGGTCCTTTCGTACTAGAGAGAGCATTGCATAGATAGAAACTGACCTGGATTGCTCCGGTCTGAACTCAGATCACGTAGGGTTTTAATCGTTGAACAAACGAACCTTTAGTAGCGGCTGCACCACTGGGGTACCCTGATCCAACATCGAGGTCGTAAACCCATTTGTCGATAGGGGCTCTAAAAATGGATTGCGCTGTTATCCCCAGGGTAACTTGGTTCGTTGATCAAATATTGGATCATGATGTTAGATATTCAATTCCTTAGAGTGGTGATTCTTGGGTAAGGGGGGTTGGCCCTTTCGTCTCGGAGGATTTTTTGTTCTCCGTGGTCGCCCCAACCGAAAACAGCTGGTCATGTCCGCTTGCTTGTGGTTAGATGAGGTTTAAAGCGGCTGCTTGCGTGTTTGAAGCTCCATGGGGTCTTCTCGTCTTATGAGAGTATCCCCGTTTCTGCACGGGGGGATCAGTTTCACTGATTAGATGTGGGAGACAGTTGAACTTTCGTGGTGCCTTTCATACTAGACTTTATTTAAAAGACAAGTGATTACGCTACCTTTGCACGGTCATAATACCGCGGCCGTTGAACATGTAGTCACTGGGCAGGCGGGACCTCTTATAGTTGACAAGAGGCGATGTTTTTGGTAAACAGGCGAAGTTCGTGTTTGCCGAGTTCCTTCCACGTCTTTAAATCTTTTCTGGGATGCTCTTGTGTTAGGTTAACGATGGTTAGTGTAGGTTTTTCTGGGGGGTGTTACTACAGTGGGTTCAGTAGTCGTTAGTTATCAGTGAGTGTTTCGGGCTGATGTGCACTTGCATTAGGAGAATTATTCTAGTTACTAGTTCTAGCATAAACAATTCTATATGTGAATAGGAGGGCTTACTACTAGGAGGGATCAGAGTGGTTATTGGGATTGTTGGGTCGGGTGCTGATAGAGCTATGACGCTTTCTTAACAGGTGGCTGCTTTTAGGCCCACTGGGTCAAAATCCTTGTTTATTATAATCTTTACCCCGGGTGTTAGGTTGTTTCCTGAGTCAAATGGGCTGTACCCCTTTTGACTAACTCTCAAGTTTGTTGTTTGCTTTATAGTGCTTTAAACAGTTATGAGGCAGAACTAATATTCTCTTCGTAAGCAACCAGCTATCACTAGGCTCGGTAGGCTTGTCACCTCTACTCGGGGGTCTTCCCACTCTTTTGCCACAGAGATGGGTTTGCTCTTATAGCTGCCTCGGAGTAGCTCGTCTAGTTTCGGGGGGTTAAACTTTAATGCGTTTTGCTTAAGGTTTCTTGCTAGACCATGATGCAAAAGGTACGAGGATGTATCTCTGCTTTTTAGTGCTTTGGTGTTTATTTCATAGCTATTTCATCTTTCCCTTACGGTACTCTGTCTGTTGCGCTTATTTCTTTTTTTATCACCTATACTAAAGAGTGTAAATGATTTAGTTGGGATTTGAGGGTTATTGTTTTTTGAGGGCTAGGTTTACAGCTCAAAATGATCTGAGTTTAACGGACATTATCTCGGTGTAAGCGAGAGGCTTTAATTAAGCTACATTTTGTTGTTCCAAGCACACCTTCCGGTATACTTACCATGTTACGACTTGCCTCTTCTTGTTAACTGGTTAGTTTTTAATTAGGGGGTTGAGTTAGTTGAGGAGGGTGACGGGCGGTGTGTGCGCGCCCCAGGGCCAGATTAAAAAGAACACTCTTGAATCTTTTTACTACTAAATCCGCCTTCAGACTAGATTTCATAATAGTCTTTCGTAGTTTTCTGTGTAGAAAGTGTAGCCCATTGCTTTCCGCCCCATAGGCTACACCTTGACCTGACGTTTTGGTGGTTACCATTATGCCTACTTGTTTTCTCTCATGAGGTGGGCTGGCGACGGTGGTATATAGGCTGCTGGCGAGGGGTGGTGAGGTTAAGCGGGGGGTATCGATTATAGAACAGGCTCCTCTAGGTGGGTTTGGGGCACCGCCAAGTCCTTTGGGTTTTAAGCTGCGGCTCGTAGTTCCCGGGCGGATGAAATAATGTAAGTTGTCAATGTTTAAGGCTAGGCATAGTGGGGTATCTAATCCCAGTTTGTTTCCTAGCGGTCGTGAGTTCAGGTATAGTAGAGTTGCTTTCGCATTAGTGCCTCTATTCAACTGAAGCGTGCGACGGCCTAGTTGTAATTTGACTCTAGGGGGGGGGGTCTTTAATCACGCTTTACGCCGACGGTTATCAGTTTGAGTCTTTCGTATAACCGCGGTGGCTGGCACGAGATTAACCGGCTCTATAGACTGGAGCTGAGTCAAGCTGTTCGCTTATGCTCAATGTTTATCACTGCTGAACTCCCTTGGGGGTGTGGCGATGCAAGGTGTTGTGGGCTTAAAGAGTGCCTGATACCTGCTCCTTATCCTCTAGCGAGGGGGCTTAAGGGCATTTTCACGGGGAGGCGGATACTTGCATGTGTAATCTCAGTCAGGGCTGATAACAAGGCTAGGACCAAACCTTTGTGCTATTGAGGCTTTTTAGGGCCCATCTCAGCATCTTCAGTGCTGTGCTTTATTTAAGCTACATTAGC